ATAAGAAGTTTCGTATTGAATTCGTATATTAGAAGGATTACCATATATAACACAAAATTTCTCCGCCTATTCTTTCTAGTCGAGCCTCTCGGTCTGTCATTATACCCAGAGAGGTAGAAAGAATTACAACCCCCATCCCACCTAAAATTCTAGGAATTCTTTGATAGTTAGAATAGATTCGTAGACCCGGCCGACTGATCCGTTTTAAATTTAAAACATTTCTATAAGTCCTTTTCCTATTCCGTCTATGTCGTAGGGTTAAAACCAAAAAAGATTTGTTGTTTTCTCGATGTTTTCTCACGTTTTCGATAAAACCCTCTCGTAAAAGTATTTTAACAATACTTTGGCTGATATTTGTAGATGCTACTCGAACCACGCTTTTTCTATACATATCGGCATTTCGTATAGAGGTTATTATGTCAGCAATAGTATCACTACCCATGATTAATTAAAATTATTGGTGCCTCCAAATTTGGATATAATCAACATGTTTTTCTTTTTTTTTTTACGTATTTGTTTATGAATATTAATTTTGAAAGGTATATACGTGAGACAAAATCTACTAAATGAATCTTAATCTATTTCTTTTAAATACCCTACTATGAACCATATTATATATAACCATATTATAACCATATCGTGGTCTCATTTTATAATACCTCGGGAGCTAATGAAACTATTTTAGTAAAATTAAACTGTCTCAATTCTCGGGCAATCGCACCAAAAACTCGCGTTCCTTTTGGATTTCCTTCTTGATCAATCACAACTGCAGCATTGTCATCATATCGTATTATAATACCGTTGTCACGCTTAAGTTCTTTACAAGTACGGACAATTACAGCTCTAACCACTTCTGATCTTTCTAGAGGCATGTTTGGAACTGCGTCTTTGATCACAGCAACAATAACGTCACCAATATGAGCATATCGACGATTGCTAGCTCCTATGATTCGAATACACATCAATTCTCGAGCCCCGCTGTTATCTGCTACATTCAAATGGGTCTGAGGTTGAATCATATCATTTTTTTATCTGTTTTTTACAATACAAAGGTCGAAGAAAAAAAGAAATATTGTTTGTCCAATGTCAAAAAAAAGAAACCTGCACCCGCTATTTTTTACCCAAGGCCTATTTCTTTTTTATCCCGAAATGATGAATTGAGCTCGTATAGGCATTTTGGACGCTGCTATTGAAATAGCCCTTCTGGCTATATTTTCTGTTACTCCACCCATTTCATAAAGGATTCGACCTGGTTTAACAACAGCTACCCAATATTCGGGAGAGCCTTTACCTGAACCCATACGTGTTTCTGCGGGTCTTACTGTAACTGGTTTATCTGGAAATATACGGACCCATATTTTTCCACCGCGACGGGCATTTCGTGTCATTGCCCGTCGACCTGCTTCTATTTGTCTAGATGTGATCCAAGCGGGTTCAAGTGCCTGAAGAGCGTACTTACCAAAACAAATATCATTACCTCGATAAGATATTCCCTTCATTCTTCCTCTATGTTGTTTACGGAATCTGGTTCTTTTGGGGTTATAGTTGATGGTTTGTTTTGAATTCCATCTCTACTACAGAACTGGACGTGAGAGTTTCTTCTCATCCAGCTCCTCGCGAATAAAATGAATTCAAATTCAAGATTTTGAATTCATTTCAGATAATTCAATTCAGATATATACATGTATTTAATAAATAATATACTGAATCGTGGATTAGATCAAATCTATTATGAATTTGTATATCTGGATAGATAAATAAATTAAATATAGATAAATAAATTAAATAATTGATAGATAAATAAATTAAATAACAGACAAATAAATATAATATATTAAATCACTATTTTTTTCTTATATTTATCTATTTTAGAATGTTAAAACGAATCTTTCTTTTGTTTTACTCTTTATCGTATTGGATTGACCCAAATTTAGCAATCCAAGAAAATAAAGTTTTCGCGGGCGAATATTTACTCTTTCAATTCCTATTTCAGTTCTATCATTAGTTCATAACTTTTCCGAATAGATGAATTGGTCTCTGGTCGGTTCCGCCATCCCGATCCATGAATCATTCGAATTCATTTTCACTAGAATCTTTTGAATTCACAGGTTCCATCGTTCCCATCACTTCTCACTTAATGGTTAGGTCTGAATTCTACAATGGAGCTATTAGTTCTTGAGTCAATATTCTTAGCCTTTATTGGCTCCAAGCTCTTTATTTTTTGTTCGATGAGTAGATCCATTTAATGATGAATCCGTATTGATGCTTTATTACACAGCTTTTTTATGAGATGACTCATAGACCTTACATATTGGAATTCTATATCATGAATATTCTTTTTCTTTCTCTCATCCTTCCATTTATCCATACCCTTTCTTTTTTATTTCGATTGACAACTTAGAAGCATACTTTTTAAATAAAAAATTAAATAAAAAAAAAGATTTCAATTTCAGTTGCTACAACAATATGAACAATATATCATATCTTGACTGATTCTTTG